GTATTTTCTCAGATCTTGCACGTGTAATACATGTTCCTTCTATTTCTCCGAGTAAAGCTCTTCGCATCGCGATGCCTATTGTATCGGCTTGGCCTTTCATAAGTGGGGCCAGAATAAAGCGTCCATAATAAAGACGCTTACTGTCTGCTCTTGATTCAACACACTTCCACTGTAGTGTCCGAGTAGATACTGTTACTTTCTCTCGAACCATAGTAATATTATTTGATCAAATCATTGAATTATTTATTTCTCTTGAAATCTCTTCAATGTTTACACACGTCTTTTTTTGGGGGGCCTACAGCCATTATGCGGCATAGGGGTTACATCCCGTATGAAACTTAATAGTATGCCACTTCTACGAATAGCTCTTAATGCCGCATCTCTCCCGAGACCCGGGCCTTTTATCATGACTTCTGCTCGTTGCATACCTTGATCCACCACTGTACGAATAGCATTTCCCGCTGCGGTTTGAGCGGCAAATGGTGTCCCTCTTCTTGTACCCTTGAATCCACAAGTACCGGCGGAGGACCAAGAAATTACTCGACCCCGTACATCTGTAACAGTCACAATGGTATTGTTGAAACTTGCTTGAACATGAATAACTCCCTTTGGTATTCTACGCGCATTCTTACGTGAACCAATACGTCTATTTCTACGTGAACCAATTTTTGGTATAGGTTTTGCCATATTTTATCATCTCATAAATATAAGTCAGAGATATATGGATATATCCATTTCATGTCAAAACAGATCCTGGTTTTTTTTACTGATTTTTTTTACTGATTTTTTGTACATCTGTACATCAGGTCCTTTCGATTTTGGGAGTCCTTTTTGGTTTAAAAAGATTATCCTTGTCTTTGTTTATGTCTCGGGTTGGAACAAATTACTATAATTCGTCCCCGCCTACGGATCAATCGACATTTTTCACAAATTTTACGAACGGAGGCCCTTATTTTCATATTTGTCACTCCTTTTCTTAATTCGGAATCTACTTAATTGATTGGAAGAAAATAAGTTTCTTAAAATTTTTAACTTCGAATTGTATCCCTACGAAAGAATGTTGAAATCAAAAAATCACCTAATTATTTGAGTCTTTACTTTTGAATATACAAATTATATGCCCTTTAGTTGAATCATAAGAACTTACCACAATTTTTATTCTATTTACTGGTAGTATACGTATAAAATTACGTTGAACCTTTCCCGAAGCAAAACCCAGAATCGGATTTTCGTTATCTAAACGAACTCGAAACATACATACCGTTGGGACGTAGTTCAGTAATTAAACCCTCGCGAATCCGTTTTTGTTCTTTCATTCCAGGTAAAAAGGCTTTGAAGCATCAACTAATCAAAGAGGCATAATATTAGAAACCTACCCTTTACTCTTTTTTTTTTTCACAAATATGAAAGTTCCGCATATAATTCGGCTATCAGAAAGATTACCATATATAACACAAAATTTCCCCGCCGATTCCTTCTATTCGAGCCTCTCGGTCTGTCATTATCCCTCGAGAAGTAGAAAGAATTACAATCCCCATTCCGCCTAAAATTCTCGGAATTCCTTGATAGTTAGAATAAATTCGTAGGCCGGGCCGGCTGATCCGTTTTAAATTTAAAACAGTTCTATATGATCCTTTCCTATTTCTCCTATGTCGTAGGGTTAAAACCAAAAAATATTTATTGCTTTCCTGATGTTTTCTCACGTTTTCAATAAAACCTTCTCGTAAAAGGATTTTAACAATATTTTCAGTCATGTTAGTAGATGGTATTCGAACTGTTCTTTTTTCATTCATGTCAGCATTTCGTATAGAGGTTATTATGTCAGCAATAGTGTCTTTACTCATGATAAACTAAGATTATTGTTGCCCCCGAATTTGGATATAATCAACATGCTCTATTTCTTTTTTTTCTGAATTCATAAATATTTATGAATTTAAAAAGGTATATGCGTGATATACAAACAATCTACTAATTTAATTTCAATTAATCCATTTCATTCAAATACTATAAACTATATCACGGTATTCCCTTATAATACTTCAGGTGCTAATGAAACTATTTTAGTGAAATTTAACTGTCTTAATTCCCGGGGGATCGCGCCAAAAATTCGGGTTCCCTTTGGATTTCCTTCTTGATCAATAACAACTGCAGCATTGTCATCATATCGTATTATCATACCGTTGTCGCGTTTGAGTTCTTTACAAGTACGTACAATTACAGCTCGAATCACTTCTGATCTTTCTAGAGGTGTATTTGGTACTGCTTCTTTGATTACAGCAACAATAACGTCACCAATATGAGCATATCGTCGATTACTAGCTCCTATGATTCGAATACACATCAATTCTCGGGCCCCGCTGTTATCCGCTACGTTCAAATGGGTTTGAGGTTGAATCATATCTTTTTTTTATTGGTTTTGTCTTTTTCAATGTAAAGGGTGAAAAAAAAAAAGAAATATTGTTTGTTCAAAACAAAACAAGAAACCTACAATTGTTTTTTA